CTAGACACTAATACAATTAGATCTGCTCTTCATAGACAAACTTGGGATTTGCGATCCCAGGTAAGATCGGTTCAGGATCATGGAATCCTTTTCTATCAGATAGGAAGGGCTGTTGCACAAAATGTACTTCTAAGTAATTGTCCCATAGATCCTATATCTATCTATATGAAGAAGAAATCATGTAACGAAGGGGATTCTTATTTATACAAATGGTACTTCGAACTTGGAACGAGCATGAAGAAATTAACGACACTTCTTTATCTTTTGAGTTGTTCTGCCGGATTGATCGCTCAAGACCTTTGGTCTCTACCCGGACCCGGTGAAAAAAATGGGATCACTTCTTATGGACTCGTTGAGAATGATTCTGATCTAGTTCATGGCCTATTAGAAGTAGAAGGCGCTCTGGTGGGATCCTCGCGGACAGAAAAAGATTGCAGTCGGTTTGATAATGATCGAGTAACATTGCTTCTTCGGCCCAAACCAAGGAATCCCTTAGATATGATGCAAAATGGATCTTGTTCTATCGTTGATCAGAGATTTCTCTATGAAAAATACGAATCGGAGTTTGAAGAAGGGGAAGGAGAAGGAGTCCTCGACCCGCAACAGATAGAGGAGGACTTATTCAATCACATAGTTTGGGCTCCTAGAATATGGCGCCCTTGGAACTTTCTATTTGATTGTATTGAAAGGCCCAATGAATTGGGATTTCCCTATTGGGCCGGGTCATTTCGGGGCAAGCGGATCATTTATGATGAAAAGGATGAGCTTCAAGAGAATGATTCGGAGTTCTTCCAGAGTGGAACCATGCAGTACCAGACACGAGATAGATCTTCCAAAGAACAAGGCTTTTTTCGAAAAAGCCAATTCATTTTGGACCCTGCAGATCCACTCTTTTTCATATTCAAAGATCAGCCCCTTGTCTCTGTGTTTTCACATCAAGAATTCTTTGCAGATGAAGAGATGTCAAAGGGGCTTCTTACTTCCCAAACGGACCCCCCTACATCTCTATATAAACGCTGGTTTATCAAGAATACGCAAGAAAAGCACTTCGAATTGTTGATTCATCGCCAGAGATGGCTTAGAACCAATAGTTCATTATCTAATGGATTTTTCCGTTCTAATACTCCATCCGAGAGTTATCAGTATTTATCAAATCTGTTCCTATCTAACAGAAGGCTATTGGATCAAATGACAAAGACATTGTTGAGAAAAAGATGTCTTTTCCCGGATGAAATGAAAATCGGATTCATGTAACAGTAGAAAGGTTTCCCATTACTTAGCCGGAAAAATATGTGGCCATGAAATAAAATAGGGATTAAGTGGAAGAGAATTGACTGAGTGGTAGAGTCGTGGAAACACCTCTTTCTTCCCTATTTTGGACCTTAGCTCCACGGAGCGGTTCGTACTATTCAGATATTCACGACCAAGAAGTACTGTATTCTCTTTCGGATAGGCCCTGAAAGGAGAAGGAAGGCTGGAATGCCAACA